ATACTATATCCTTTTCATTTGAAACCTTGGAACAAATCTAAGCTACGACTTTATGATAGAGATCGAAAGCAACAAGATGATTTTGATTCTTGTTTTTTAACCGTTTTGGGAATGGAAACGGAATATCCTTTTGGTCCTCCTCGAAAAACACCTTCCTTTTTTGAACCCATTTTAAAAGATATAGACTATAAAGTCGAAATCAGAAAATTAAATTTTCGAGTTCGAAGAGTTTTAAAAAAAATAACAAAGAAAGAAGCAAAAGCCTTTTTGTTTGTAAAAAAAAAAATAAAAGAACTTTTAAAAGGAAAGAAAATTCCATTATTTATACCGAGAGAAATATATGAATCAAGTGAAACTCAAACGGAAAAGGATTCTATAATCAGCAATAAAATAATTAATGAATCATTTAGTCAAAATAGATCTACAGGTTGGACAAATTATTCACAGGCAGAAGAAGAAATAAAATATAGAATTGATAGAAGAAACACAATTAGAAATCAAATAGAAAAAAAAAAAATAAATCAAAAGAATAATGGAGAATCACTCCCAAAAATTCGGAAAATATTAAAAAGAAAAAATATTGAATTAATAGTTCAATTTTTCATTGAAAAAATATACATAGATATATTTCTATGTATCATTAATATGCGCAGAATAGCTCTACAACTTTTTATGGAATCAACCAAAATTCTTGATAAATACATTCACAACAATGAAACAAATCAAGAAGGGATTAATAAAATAAAACAAAATAAAATTGACTTGATTTCGCCTATGACTATAAAGGCTTTTGATAATCTTAGAAATAGTAAGAGGAAGTCACATATTTTTTTTGATTTATCTTACTTATCACAAAAATATGTATTTTTTAAATTATCACAAACCCAAGTTATTAACTTCAATAAGTTAAGATCTATTCTTCAATATAATGGACCGTCTTTTTTTATTAAGAATGAAATCAAGGATTTTTTTGGAAGACAAGGAATATTTGATTCCGAAATAAGACATAAGAAACTTCAAAATTATGGAATGAATCCATGGAAAAACTGGTTAAGAGGTCATTATCAATACGATTTATCTCAGATTACATGGTTTAGATTAGTTCCACAAAAATGGCGAAATGGAATAAATCAATGCCATACGTCTCAAAATAAGGATTTAAGGAAATGGTATTTCTATGAAAAGGACCAATTATTTGATTACAAAAAAAAACAAAATTCGAAAGTCTATTTATTACCAAATAAAGAGGATAATTTTCAAAAAAACTATAGATATGATCTTTTATCATATAAATATATTCATTCTGAAACTAAGAAGAAGTCCTATATTTATAGATCATCATTAGAAACAAATAAGAAGCAAGAAAATTCCAGCAGAAATAAAGAATTTAACATACTCAAGAATATTCCTATCAAGAATTATCTAGGAAAAAGTGATATTATATATATGGAAAAAAATACAGATAGAAAATATTTGAGTTGGAAATTTAATACAAATATTCAAGTTGAACCTAATAAGGACAAAATAAAGGATAAAATTCATATTTTTTATCTTCCAATTGATTCAAATTCCGAAATCAATTACAAAAGGGTCTTTTTTGATTGGATGGGAATGTCTTTTGATTGGATGGGAATGAATGAAAAATTCTTAATCTTAAATCGCCTCATATCGAATACGAAAAATTTTTTCTTTCCAGAGTTTGTGATACTTTATAATAAATATAAAGAGAAACCTTGGTTTATCCCAAGCAACTTACTTCTTTTTAATTTGAATATAAATCCAAATTTTAGTGAAAATCAAAATATCAAGAGAAAGCAAGAGGAGAATGAGGATTTTTTAAATTTTAGCCCATCAAATTCAAAACAATATTTTGAATTAAAGAATCAAAACAATATTGAAGAATATTTTTTAGAATCGATCGAAAAACTAAAAATATTCCTTAAAAGAGATTTTCCTTTGCAATTAAGATGGGCTGGACGTTTGAATCAATTGAATCAAAAAATGATGAATAATATCCAGATATATGGTCTCCTGGTTAGCCTCATAAATGTAAGAAAAATTACTATATCCTATATTCAAAGGAAAGAAATGAATCTGGATATAATGAGAAGGCGTTTAAATCTTACACAATTAACGAAAAAGGGAATATTAATTATGGAACCTGCCCGTCTATCTGTAAAAAATGACGGACAGTTTCTTATGTATCAAATCATAGGTATTTCATTGGTTCATAAAAGTAAGCACCAGAGTAATCAAAGATACCGAAACCCCCAAAACGTTGCTAAGAATAATTTTGATGAATCCATTTCAAGACATAAAATAAAAACTTTAAATAGAAACAAAAATAATTATGATTTGCTTGTTCCTGAAAAAATTTTATCGTCTAGACGTCGTAGAGAATTGAGAATTCTAATTTCTTTCAATTTGAATTTAAAGAATCAGAATGCTGTGCATAAAAATCCATTATTTTGCAAGGAGAACAAGATAAAAAACTGGAGTC